TGGTAATTTTACCAAGAGCTATAGTCATAGTGATCCTCCTATTCAACTACTTCAACCATTTCCGAACACCTCATCTCATTTTCAGGGCATGCGATAGTTCAATTATGTATGTACGATTCGTTGTTCCATGCCCTTTAGAATACAATGGGTTTCGAAAAAAAAAAAAAGAATTATTTTTTATTGGTTGATAAACCGACCTAGGTAACTCCATGAGTGCAATTCGACTAGTCTTTACTATATAACCATTTGAACCCTAAATTGTCCTGTAACTCAGATTCCAGAATATATCGTTTAACGAGTCCAACAAAAAAAAGGAAAATTTCTTTTTTCCTTGCCCCTAAATGAAATATTAAATCAAATAATGATAAACTGGAACTGAAGGCCCCTTTCTCGCGTTCGTTCTCTATTTGTATTGCTGAAACAAAACAACAAAACAATATGGGAATCAGATTTTAAAATTAAGGAAAGATATTGAAAAATGGATTTTTCAATTATATATATATATATATATATTTTCAATTATATATATATATATATATATTATATGTATCGGAAAAGAATATATTATATGTATCGGAAAAGAATAGCGATTTATTCCTATAGAGCGTCCATTAACAAGAAAATCAAATCATAAATATCGACAAATTCTTGTCTTTTGTGATCACAAATTCTTGTCTTTTGTGATCTAAGAAACTAAAAAAGGAAATAAAAAACCCGCTTTCTACAATTTAATATATATCGAATTTAAATATCAGAATAGCCAATATAGTCATGATTCAATGGGTCAGGTCCACTTACTTTTTTTTTAGTTACCATTTTTATGGTAGGTTTGGTGGGAACAATAGGGAAGTAGGAATATTTTGGTTTGTGATTAATAAATAGGGGTTGGATATCTAGAATATTTATGTTATGTTTCCTGTAATATTTAAATAAATAATAATAAGATATAAAGAGGACTATTATGGCACTACTATGTCACTACAGGCTAGAAGCCCCCACCCACTAAGTTCAATTAGTCAATATAATAATAATTTAATGTTCAACTTTTTAATTATAAATATAAAATAAAAATAATAAGAACTCATTATATTATAAATAATACAATAGTGTTTGCCCTTTTTTATTATCAAATCTGGATTCTTCGATGAAAAACGAAGACAAAGACTCGAGTTTCATGAAAAAAGCCCTTTATCGGATTTGAACCGATGACTTACGCCTTACCATGGCGTTACTCTACCACTGAGTTAAAAGGGCCTGCTCAATTCATGACTTAGCCATTTTCCATTATGAGTCTACTGCAAATATACATATTTGCAGTAGACTCATAATGGAAATAATGGAAAAAAAAAATTCTAGTTACCTAGAAAAGGGGTAAAATTTTTCTCGTTTTTGAATTTTCTGACTTAATGTGAGATAGTGATAGACATATTTTATCTGAATAAGAAACGAAGCAATGAGTTAAAATTGAAGAAAAAAAAAACGTTCAATTCAAATCCTATAGAATCAAAATATAAAAAGACTGTTCGAATCTAGCCATACCATTAGATTATATTGACAATTCCAAAAAACTATTCATACTATCATTATAGTATGATGACGGTCGGGCGAATATGCCCCCATCGTCTAGCGGTTCAGGACATCTCTCTTTCAAGGAGGCAGCGGGGATTCGACTTCCCCTGGGGGTAGGGTACTACGAAAGGAAGTTGATCATGGATTATCAATAAGCATATAAAGAATTCTTCCTGGGTCGATGCCCGAGCGGTTAATGGGGACGGACTGTAAATTCGTTGACGACTGTCTACGCTGGTTCAAATCCAGCTCGGCCCAAGAACAAGAATTCACCGCCCCATGAGTAAGATATAATTAATTTTTCCTATAGAAAAGAAAGGGTAATGCCTGCTTCGTAGATAAATAAAGAAAAATTTTTCTCTATCTTTTTTTTTCATCTCATTGAAAGATTGATTATTTTTATTTAACAATAAAATAAAAAATCACTAGTTACTAATAATCCGTCTCATTCTCACTAAAGCCCGTGTTTATGTGGATATAATATCAATATAGCATTCGCATATCTGTTACGTTCCAACATCACGAGTAGAATATTCTTATGAAATCCTAAGTATATGTATGCTATACACCTCGCCGGGATTGTAGTTCAATTGGTCAGAGCACCGCCCTGTCAAGGCGGAAGCTGCGGGTTCGAGCCCCGTCAGTCCCGAACTAGGATCTCATGAATTGAGAAATTCATTTCTCTATTTTTGCGAAAGGGAAGACAAAGAGCAAAATGGAATCAAACAAATTCGCACCGTGGAGATTATTTCTTTTGTTTCGCATGTCTCATCAGATAAATATAGGAAGTTCCTTTTCTTCCCCAGTACTAATTGATAAGGAAAAATATATGTAGATTTAGTACAATTGGTACTATTGCTATATTCAGTATTTAAAGTTTAAGAGATACCAATACTCTTTTTTTTTCAATCATTCTGCTCTTGATCAATGAAATGAAATAGAGTGCTCAGATTTTTGGGGGGGTACAGACACAAAATAGCTTTGTTTATTATATGATATACAATGAACTTAATCTTCATAGAATTTAATTCTCCGGCAAAGTACTTTTTAGATTAAAGCACATCTTTTCTAAATCTAATTTTTTTTTAGCCTCAGACTACTGATTTGAAACAATTTATTTCATTCTCATTCCAATTTTATATTGAATTTTTGATGTATACGTTCCAACTCCAATCCAACAAAACAAAGAGTATACTAATAAAATAACATAAAATAAAAGACCAACAAAACCAAGTAGGGTTCCTTTCTTTTCTTATTCTTAGTAAAGGTAAAGCTTGAATAGTCGATTTTTTAGACTTAACCTTACCTTTTTTACATCTCACTTATACTTATACTGTTCGTCTCTCTGTATGCCCTAGAGAATACCGGTTATATAATACCTTATAATTATATATACAAAATCCTATGTATATGTATAAGTAGAAGAATTGTATAAGGAAGATAAGATGCTAGGTTATAGAAAAGAACAAGTGGAAAAAGGATGAAAACCATAGGTATTTATGATCTAATCAAAAATGGTTTTTTGTATGGATAAAAGATCTCCCTATGTTATACTATTCAATTCTCAACGAAAAATTGATTTGATAGATCAGAAATTTTTATTCATAATATTGATCTGATTCAGTATCATCAAGATACAATTCATCCCATTGAATTTACAGGAATCAAATTTATCATCTCTATGGGATTAGATCCCGAGTTAAGTTATTTTATTGCGAAAAAAAAAGATTAGATTATGGAAGTCAATATTCTCGCACTTATTGCTACTGCACTGTTCATTCTAATTCCTACTGCTTTTTTACTTATCATCTATGTAAAAACAGTTAGCCAAAATGATTAATTTGAATGAAACTTGAATTATCAGTTCTTAGCAGTTCAATTCAATGATTCAAGAAATGAAAGAAAAGAATTCAAACTCGAAGTCTTAAATGAAATGATTGCGCTGAGCTGGAATCAGAACAGAAGTAGCTTATTAAGTATCTAAGCTAGTGTGATAGAAAGAACTATATATTATAGTTCTTTCTATCACACTAGCTAGTATTGTATACTAATATTAATATAGGCTTTATATAGATAAAATTACAATATGTATATAGTAGATGTACATATAGATAAGATAAAACTTAAATTCTATTACTTTTTTGACTCATCTCATGTTTTGTTTAAACATGAGATGAGTCAAAAAAGTATAATTTAAGTTTAAAACAAATGTGAAATGTATGATATGTAAATAGCCTAACGGAAGAAAGATCTAATTTTATTATGTGTAGGACCTCTTTGGACAATCACTAATCGTTTCGCTTACAGTGGAAAGAAAATATATAGTGTCATAATAACAGAATTTTTTTTTTCTTTTAGAAAAAAAATATAGACTATTTAGTAAAATTAGTCAAAATTTGGTTGGAAAGAATCTTCTATTATGCGTAGATTTGAGTTGCAAAATACAATTATGATAATGATTTATTACTCTATTCCAGTACAATTTTGAATATTTTTTTTTAAGGCAAGGCTTCGCAAAACGATTAATAAAGAATTGATACAGTTCGATTGAGCAATCGATTACTCAATTTAGTATTTGTAGTGTCCACAGCACTAGAGTCCACTCCTTCCCCATACTACAAGTGAAAGAGAAAATGTAAAGACGACCATTAAAGCAGCCCAAGCAAGACTTACTATATCCATGTGACTTATGTCCCTTATTTCTATGAAAGAATTATTCGATTATTATTTAATAATCATAGTGGAATCAATGGCACAGAGTCAAAATAGGATTCTGACTTAAGACTATTGATGAACCAAATCAATTCAATGAATACATTTACAACAAGTTTCAATATTTTAAGATTTCCGGTAGAATCAGGAAGTATTAAGTACAAGATGATACACGCGCCTTTTCTATACACAACTATATATCAGATACCTCTATTTTCTATTTGATCTAAGCTTACTGTCTTTCTATGAAAGAATCGGTAGAACCCACTGCCACTATTACTAGATACATATATTCTTTTTTTTTTTCCATTTTTACCTTTACTCTATACTATAAGATAAGAGTCGACCAACTATTCTGATTCTATGTCTGAGCACTCATAGCCTTTCGTGAGTTTAAATACAAAGTATCTTCGTGCCTTTCTACAAGCCCTAAATTTATTTCCCATCATTGTATCCAATCTAATTTAATACCCAACAGAATCACGAGACGCTACTTAAAATTAAAAATTGTTTAAGAGATTTTGATATGCTAGTCTTTTATATAATCTTTTATTCTAGTAGTAAAAATGGGGTGCCTCTTAGGAATCTTTGTATATCGAGATTTCCGATCTTAGTTCTTAATTCCATTATTTTTTTTCAAAAAATGGTGAGAATCAATCATTACCAATGATTAAATTAATAATTGAGGTTTTTGCTTCATCCCTATTACTGCCGATTTT